TGCTATGCTCAAAGGGAGAAGCCGGTCCGTCCGATTTAAGTTGAAGTCAATTCACGGGGAAGAAAGAGCTGGCGATCTTCACTCGTCCATCACTCCCACTTGAAGTTAAGAGGTAGTAGGAGCATGAGATGAGGGCTCACACAGATACGAATGTTGTCAAAGCTACTAAGGAAGAAAAAACCCCAGGAATTTAGTTCTTATTCTTATGGGGAAGAGTGAACACTATGACTGGTGGGGCCCCCTCCTTATTTGAGTTCGCACCTGAGAATCGTATCATCAAAAAGACATTGACTGGACTTGAGAGCATTCTCATTGAGTAGGTATGATCGCCAATAACTTGACTTTGATTTCACTCTGACTTGCCCAAATCTATGAATTGCGTCATATAAGGATCAAGATAGATTACTTTTGTCATATTGATCATCAGTAAAAGGGGCGGGTTAGGCGAGGAAATAGGAAACTTCATCCTTTACAAAGACTTTAAAGTTTAGGGCAGTCCAAACTATGCTTTAAGACCATGTCATAGGGACGGTCTTTCAAATGAGAGCCGGTAACTCAGATTCGATAGAAAGACACTGACTCTAAACTGAAATGAATCAACCGAAGGTTGCTGGTTATAGCCCTGCTGTGACTGTCTTACTTGCCATCTATCCGCTCTGGTTCTTATCAAACTATTCCTTACTACAGGTTTTATGCAATTGTATCAGTCTATTTTGTCTTAAGAAGCCCTAACTACGGACTAATGGGCAAAGGAGGTAAAAGAAAGCCCGACACTGCTCACTGACCTCGTAAACTTTCTTGGAGTCATAGTGGCAAGGGTCGTGAACTCTACTAAGTCTGTTGAGAAGTTAGGTTCAAATCCAGGATAGGTATGGAATCTTAGTCAGTTGATAGGCAATATGGAAAGAAATCAGACTATTTGCTATATTCTAAAAAAAGTGTAAGCGCTTATCAGCATCACTGGTTTTATTAATTCACCAAGTACTTTAGCTGCTAGGCGATACGCAGTTCCTAATTATCCAGTATCTCCAGGAAGCTTGAGACTAAATATTCGTTGTGTAGCGACAAATAGAGACCAAAGTACTTTGTCAGTAATTCTAACTTTCATTCAGTCTGATTATGCGACACCGGTCTTTGAAGTTGAACATGCCCCTTCTGCCATATAGTTTCGAGGTCAATTCCTCTTTCTAACTTCTTTTCTACCGGTTGAGACAAAGTCACGTACGACGAAGAAAAAATAAGCCTCAGTCTTATCTCGAAAGACTCCATTACCGAGACTACTAAAACGATATTTCACTCGAAGACGGCGGCAGTCGCAACAAAGCGAAGCCTTATTTTTCATTGTCTTACTTTACACGCAGAGCAGGAGCTGGTGTCTGGATCTCCAGCCCCATCTGCATAGGAGTTATTTGGGTAGAAGAACCCATCGCAAATAGTTCTCTTAGTATCGGAGTCTTCTTTTGACAGCTTGTAGATGTGCTTGTCGAGGAGCATGCATAAACTGAAAGACTTGATTCACAGCAAACGTCATGTCGGGCCGGGTCAACGTGAAAGACTTTAGGCCTCCCACCATACTTGTATAGTTCCTTGGATCAAGTCTTTTCTTTGAGTAAAGCCAAAGCCTTTAGCGACTAGCCTGACCTTTTCCTCCTAAGAGGAATCACGACCACCACATTCCCTTAAAACCTGGTAGTGAGCCTGTGAGTGTAAGGCCCTACAGATACCCCCACATCCAAAAGGCTGAGATAGAAAAACAGGTCAAGGAGATGCTGTTAAGTGGTATTATCAGGGCAAGTGTGAGTTCTTATGCCTCTCCAGTGTTGCTGGTGAAAAAAAGGGACAATACCTGGAGATTTTGCGTGGATTATCGAGCACTCAATGCCATCACCATTAAAGAGAAATTCCCCATCCCAATAATTGAGGAATTGCTTGATGAATTACATGGTAGCAGGAGATTTTCGAAGCTTCATTTGAGAAGTGGTTACCATCAGATTCGGGTGTTTGAAGATGATATACACAAGACTGCATTTCGAACTCACCAGGGCCATTACGAGTTTTTAGTTATGCCCTTTGGTTTAACTAATGCTCCAGCCTCATTTCAGGCTTTAATGAATGAGGTTTTCATGGATTATATGAGGAAATTTGTACTGGTTTTTTTCGATGACATCTTGATTTACAGTGACAGCCTAGATAGCCACTTGCAACACTTGAGGATAGTGTTTGAAACTTTAAAACAACACAAGTTGTTTGTGAAGAAATCGAAATGCTCTTTCGGTCAGGCAAGGTTAGAGTATTTCGGGCATGTGGTGAGCAGTGAAGGGGTATCAGCAGATAAAAGCAAGATTGACAGCATGTTGAGCTGGCCACAACCCACTACTGTCAAGGGGTTGAGAGGCTTTCTGGGTTTAACAGGCTATTACCGAAAATTTTGAAAGGGGTATGGGGTTATCAGCAAGCCACTGACCAATTTACTGAATAAAGATAGCTTCACCTGGAATGAAGAAGCAGCAAGGGCTTTCAGTCGTGTTCTGATGCACACCAAGTCTTTGTCACAAGTTCTGAGTGAAGTTGTGCTCGTTCTTGTGCACCTCTGCTTGGATATGATCTACCATGTGACATATGCTACTTTTGTCTTGCTGCAATGGAGTGATTGCTGCTCACGTGCGCGGGCATCTACTGATTCACTTGATGACTGATGCTCGGCCACTGCTGCTGCTACTACAGAGTATTCTTCTCCTTGGTTCCTCTTGAAGCTTGGGGATGTAGTTACATGCTCATGATACTACTGTAGTCGACTTAATAGTGATGTACTTTGTAATATACTTTTTGCTACCTTGCTCTCCCAAAGGAGCTTTCTAGCTACTGATCTCCTCGACCATCTTCCTTCTGGTATAAAGGAAAGAGCTTCCCGAGAGCCCCTATGCGACCTTCCACTTGCAGAGAGTCCTGCAGATGTAGCTCTTGTTCTTCTTCCTTATCGAGGTCTTCCCTTTCCTCTGATCAACAATTAAAGTTTCATTCAAGTCGTCACCTTAGCGAAAGCACTAAGTAAGCAAACTACCTTAATTAAATATGAAAGCGGCTGAAAAGAAAGCCATTTTTCGATAGTTATTCAAGGTGAAGTAAATCCCCTATATCTGATAGCTGTAACAGGCCTTCTTCTTACAGAGAAATGCCCCTATTGCGAATCTCTCTCATAAGAAAGAAGAGAGCTAGCATAAGCAGAGCTACCAGCTATACTACCAGAAGAGCAGCTACTATCAGTCCTAAAGAGCCAGTATCCGTCCTTCACTCTTAACTTAAGGAAAGGATAGACCTTAGCGCTTCCTCTTGATCACAGTAATGCGGGAAGTCTGGCTAAAGGAAGATAGCATATCATAAAGAGATGAAAAAAAGAAAAATGAAGGCGTCAGCGAGGGACCTCTATAAAGTCATTATCTGATAGCTTTCACAGGGCTTCTTGCTAAAGAGAAATTGACATAGAGAGCGACTGATTCCAGGCTTAGTATCTTCGGTTTCATCTTATAGGCTGACTTGCATCACTCTAATAGGATTCCTTGCTTGCATCATATCGTACAAATAAGGCATTAGAGAGCCCTTTCTCTTCCTTTATTCGCCGCAGGAAGAAATTCCAACTATGCTGCCTTCTAACGATAGGACTGGAATCCGAGCTCCTAGGCAAAAGCTTGAAGCTTGAAGACAGAAAGAGAAGAGATTAACGGGATGCTTTATAGTCGAAGTTGCGCCTAATGCTTAATCTAACTATTAGGTACTATATTAGAGAAAGACTCAATCTGCCCAATACTATACGCTAGGAAGAACTTGATTAGGGTAGTAGCCCAGCTCTTGAAGGGGGAAGCACATAACTAATAGGGTTCAGGCTTATACGATTCATGTTATCCCCCCGAAGCCCCTATCGCCTGCCTGGAACTCCTGAATTCACTCTTTAACTAGAGGAAGCGCCTAAAAGGGAAGCAACTGGGCTAGACTGCTGATCTTATGGAGTAGTCTGACCCTGGGAAAGAGACTGTAATCGCTGCCGAGAATAAACATGCTGTGCCGGGTGACTGGAATCCTCTGAGGTCAGCTGAACAGGCTGACAATCGGCAGAAGATGCTGAGCAAAGCTGCTTGAAGCGTGAGGCTGATCCGTAACATCAACTGCAAAGAATGCGGTTAGAGTTGATGAACAGGAGAAGGCCGCAATACATCTCCATCATCATTATCCCCCGGGGCTTATTAATTAGGTTAAGGAAAATATGAAGCGCCCCCATTAAAGAGAACATTCAAGGATACATCGAGTCTCTTGGATTTCACGTCATAGCGTCTATACCCGGACTGAGCATATCCAAGAAAGACACAAGTGGTTTCCTTGGGGACAATTTCTCTCTTAACTGCGCAGGAATATGAACAAAAGACGTGCATCCAAACACTCGAAAATGCCTATAGTACTGCTCCAGTAAGAAGTTCGTGAGGTGCCGCTGCAGCTTCTTCCCTCTCTCTTCCCCCAAAAAAGGATAGAGATGCCCCGTCCCTTCTTTATGCACATCCATATACATAGCCAGACACAAAGGTGTACAATCCGGTAAAAATCTGCGGTTCTTTAAGTTCATTCACTGTAGGTTCTCTTACTTGCTCTAGTGGCTGGCAAAGGCCAACCGAGAGGGGAGAACGAATGGCTCAGGAATCGACTGGTTCCGAGCAGACTCGTGGAGCTGCAGTTTGGATTATCGTAGAAAGAATAAGAGGAGCCGTCTTAGGAAATGACTTAACTTAAAAGACAGATGACGCCCCAGCGAGATCAAGACTCCTTACAGCTCGCACCAATAGCGGAGCGGCCGGAGATTGATTGAAAAGGCGCAGCCCTGCCGCCCCCCCTAGCCGCCTACCTACTCGTGTTCGTAGCTCGATCGGAGGTCAAGACTGTGGTCCGGCGGAAAAACAGAAGTCGTCCGTATCAAGTGATACGTGAATTGCTCAGTAGTGCTTCGCCACTACCGTAGCTGGCGGAAATAGCTTAATTGGTAGAGCATAGCCTTGCCAAGGCTGAGGTTGAGGGTTCAAGTCCCTCCTTCCGCTCCCGGCTTCGTCGTTTAGTGGTAACGAGTGTGCGCCCCTTTAGAGATAGGGGTGAGCAGCAAGCAGCCCCTTGTATAGGGTTCCAAACCTATCTTCCTAATAAGAAGAAAGGGGCAAGCCAAAACCTAGTCCTAACAAGTTGCTGGCTTTTCATCAGCCCTTGCGCGCTAGCCTTTTCCCTTAATAGTAAGGGGCTGCTAGTTGTAGCGCGCATTGTACTAGTGAATAGGAAAAGCGAATTGAGATTACTAATGACGGATGGAGGTTGAGGATAGAACATGTTCGGTCCCTCGCCCTTATCTCCTTCGCCGGAGACTGCAAATGATGGGAATCCTATCGATAAAGAAGAGGTATAAGCATCGCCTCTCGATCCAATGCGTCTTCCCTGGCCTCCCCAAAACACTCTTGATACGAAAGAGACCTCCCTAATAGAGAAGAGATCTAAAGTCTGGGTCCCCTCGATCACCCTCCCTTGAACCTGAACTGGTCGAGAGAGATGAACCCGCACCACATTTTATAACCTTCGAACCGAAAGCCCCAACTAGAGATGGAATTCCAGAACCTAAACCACTCCGTTGAGAGCTACGTGACTCGTTCAAGGGAAGGTCCACCAATGATTGCCATTCTCCCCCTATCTGTCTCTTGATCCCTCATTCCACTAATCCGTTGTTACTTTACTGATTCATTCAAGGCATAGACTCCCTCTTTGTCTTATTAGCGCAGGTGTTCGTCAACGATGAAAGCCGCTTAAGACTCGAAGAAAGAGGGCTAGGCCCCCGGGAGGGCTTTCAGGGACTGGGTAGGGTGGATTATAGAGCTAGGGGCTAAGGTTTGTCCATTGGGATTGGGCATGGACGAACCTCGACTGGGCCAGCATTGATGAAAAATGACAAAAGAAAAACTTCTCCCATCGCATCATTAACCGGTGTAGGATTAAAGATCAGGTCCAGGATTCGAGTCAAATCGACCTTCCCTCTCATCTCAGGGTGAGGCAAGGAATTCAAGCAAATGTTCGTTCTTCAATATCTCGGCTGCTTAAGAAGTTGGACTAGCTGCTCCTCCGACCCGGAGTGGATTCTAGTGGAAGGGCAGAGCAAAGCCTTGCAGTAGGAAGGTGTTCGTTGCTGGGACGGGTTCAAACTGGACTGAAGGGAGGAGGAATTCAATAGTCCTCTCTTCCTGGGGATTCATCACTGGCTAGGGCTTTCGAATCAAAGCATGGGCATCTGCAACTAAGAGGGAGCAGTAGATCGTCGATGGAAGAGCCATGTCAGTAAACTTCTATTGGGACTTCTATGGATTATGGATTCGACTAGAGGGACTCCTAGCAGCAAACTAGTATAAAGGGGCCCCAGACGCAGGAGCCGCCAGCCGGATCGACCAACAAATGATAGGCCAGAGGGATGGGCTCATTCGACTAATCAGTGATCCCTGGGCCTACCTAACACAGATGTCCCTGAAATAGGGGATTGGTTGATCGGAAAGCTCGGGCAGGAGTAGGACATTCCATACAATTCCGATTCGCTAGCCTCTCAAATCCCATTTTTTCATCGGGGTGAATTCTAAGGTTCCTTATTCCGGTTGTAAAGCGGAAGAAGAGGGAGAAGGGGCACAGCCCCACCAGCAGCCCACGTTTCCGACCCGAAAGGAATTGCAAATGAAAGAAGAATCTGTGTGCACTATCCATGGAGTGGAGTGACTATTCTGAATCTCCTCTTCTCTATCTCCCCCTTTTTTGCCTTCGGCTATTACCGGCTGGCAACGCTTGGCCCAACATTGGATTTGTTTGAAAACAATACAACCAAGGTGGCGTTCATTCAATCAAAGCTTTTATGCCCTAGCACTAATGACTCTCTTTGGAAAGAAAGGAATGCAGGGAACAAGTCTTTCCTTTCCACTGGTTCTTGAAAGCTCTCAATCCCCGCTTCTCCCATATTGATTCTCCCTCTCGCATCGGTTCTGCATCAGATAATGAGCCCATGCGCAAACTTTCTCTTTTATTGGCGCCCGATAGGTAGGCTATTAGATTGAGTCGAAAGCCTACCAACGCATAAAGGTTCCGATTCGAGCGAGAGCCCAAACGGGGGAGGCGAGAACATCTTGATCGAAAGCTCCACTGTTCTGAATAGTGAGAAAGGCTTTTTCAAATTTGATCAAATCGATCGATAATTTTTTAATATCTTAGGTGGGCCAACCGACCGACCGAGTTGGGCTGGGCGTCCATGTCACAGAACCTTTCTCTAGCCAAGAATCCCATTATTGATCGAATCGAGGCGGATCCAATTCATTGGCAAATGAAAAATCTACCGTTTTCACACTCAGAAAAACCTAGAAAAGAGGAAGAGTCACTAAGACAAGAGCTGGGTAAGCAAGCAAGAAGGAGAGGCTAGAAAAGGCAGGGGCTCTCCATCTCTAGGAAGATTGTGTCCAGGATCTGGTAATCTAAAGCCTTGCTTATTCTGGTCGGCTCGTATTAGCCTGTGCTTTATTACAGGTAGTAATTCCCCCGTTCCTTTCAACGGTACTTGAATCTTAAGTCGCGGTCATGTCTCGCCCCCCCGGTATAGTGACCGGTTCCATGTTTTCTCCGAATTTCATCAGTTCCAGGCTCAAGTGCCTGTTCATCCATCTTCATTCCAAAGGCGAGCATATCCATTGAGTGACTGTAACTGCTATCGTTTACAGTCAATAGTTCTTAACCAACCCTTTCTCTTAGAGCTTTATAAAGCTTTAAGAGAGAATAGGGAGTAAGGGGGACCTTCGCTTCATTAGAAATTGGACCCGGACCTTCTTTCTTCTCCTGCGGAGCCCTGATAAAGTAACCGGCGGTAGGTTAGTACAGTTCTCCTGCTTGCGGATTTTTCCCTGCGCTGATTCAGGAGCCTTCTTCTTTAGTCTAGGATTCTAAATAAAAAAAAAGAAGCGGCTGGGCGAGAACAAGAAGGGGTCGTCGTCCGGCGGCCGTCTACTAAGCGAAGAGCCGCTCGCTTCCTTTTATTCGCACATAAGATGTGCAGGTAGCCTAGGGGAAGAGAAGCAAGCTAGCCCCGCCTACCTCCCATCTATATCTATAGGCGGCAATGGTAAGAGCTGGTAAGCATGGTAACTGTATCGGCGGCCGGGGCCGGTGCTCCGCGTTCTATCTAGGTTCCGCTCTTATGTACGCCCGGGGAACCTCTTCAATAGAAGAACCCGTGTGAGTGGGAAGGGATTGAATCATTCATTCATCTTTTATGTCTTCTTCCGTGATCCATTTCATGTCAACTCTAATTAGTTATAAAAAGGCCTACTTTACAAAGGGAACGTAGTTTCCCGGGAACCTTTTGGTTCCCGGTAACCGGCCGCATCGGCCCGGTAACCTTCGTTACCGTCAGCATTTGGTACTCTCTCGATAGCTTCAATAGTTCACTGAAAGCCTTTGGTGTAATGAACCGCAAGCCCTTCAGAAAGAAAGAAAGACATAAGAAAAAAAAGATAAGAAAGGTTTGGTTACGGGAACCAACGGTGACGAAGGTTACCTACTTTCGGTGGACGTGGAGCCAACGAGTTCAGTCGAACAGCGTAACGAGTCTAAGGTTACAGAAGCGTTCGCCAACTTTGATAGGCATAGCATTGCAAGCAAATAGAGCAGAGAGCTTACCCTTTCTTTCTATTAGAGTCGTGAGCTTGTTGTAGTCGGTCCTAAAGGGAGAACCTTTCTGCTTACTTGCTATATCCCCGCGTCCTTGCACGGCTCGGCTCGTTCTTCGAGCCCTGCTTCCCCCTTCCCCCTCTCCCCGTTCTACCGTCCAAAACAGGCCGTATGGAGTATAGCCAAGTGGTAAGGCATCGGTTTTTGGTACCGGCATGCAAAGGTTCGAATCCTTTTACTCCAGATTATGAACACCCGATCGGATCTGTCAAAAACGAGCTGACGACTACAGGGGAAGCGGCTGACTGCAGTCCCTGAGCCCAGCTTGTAGCAAGCCAAAAGTTTGACTTGAGCCTACTTTGCTAAGAGAAGAGAGAGAAGGAAAAGACAGACGGCAGAAAGCAATCCTTCCAACCGCGGAGTTGAACACAACACTGACTTCGGCCAGTTTCTTTCATCAATCTCCTGGCCCTTGCTTAACTCCTTGTTCCGTAAACCGGTCGCTGGTTGATCTGATCGGACCCCGGACACGCGAGAGCCCAGCCCGAGAGGAATGAAAGGTTACCCGGCCAGAAACTTCAATCAATCCTATGGCATTGTGAAATCTCTAATCGGAGGCATTAGCAGTTCAACCTATAGGGACAACGCCAAGCGGAGGAGTCGGTTTCAACAACAACCCGTGAAGACGAAGGTCTGCAATAAGACTTTCTAACTCAAAATTTCTTAAAAGAAGAAAGATCGTATTGCTTACTCTCTCCTAAGAGAAGTGCGAAAGGATTGCAGGCTAGATTCAAGGTATGTGAGTTGATTGCCACTTTCAAGATTGGGTGAGTGTTCAGTGTACTTTAGTAATAGTATGATCTAGTGGGCGTACTGTTTGACCTGTCCACGCATTGCAAGCAAATGGTTTTTGAAGTTAGAAATCGTGGTCAACATTACTGATGGACAAATCTGTTCTACACTACGATATATTGCTCTTCTGTTTTTACAATTATCTTTTTTAAAGCAGATAGTTCACAGTGCTCATTCTATCGGAAAGAAAAAAAAGAAAAATGAAAAGAAAAAAAAGAAAAATGAAAAGAAAAAAAAGAAAAATGAAAAGAAAAAAAAGAAAAATGATGAGATCGAATTTCTTTCGCAGTGCTAAACAGGCATTCATTCCATTTCTCTTACTAATCACTCTGATGATGTTTTTCTATATTCTTTGTCTTTCAATAGGAGGAATCTCTTTTTTTCTTTCTGTTCTGTCAAAAATCGCTGGCTTCATAGGGGTGAAGGCCCTATCTTTCATTTTATCAAAAATGAGCTGCTCGAAGACTCTGGCCTTCGTGATTGGCTGTGCTTTTCGAGCGATCCTCGCTACCGAAGCCACGCCCTATGTATTTATGGTTTTACCTGCTGAGGAAAGGGCTTCCTCGCCTCTACCCCCTATTCCCAGCCCCGGAAGTACAGGCTCATCTTGGATTGAAGAGACTTATGGGGGCGGGGCTGAAGCTTCCTCTTCGGCACCACTCCAGCAGCAAGGAGCTTCATCTCATACCAATCCTAATGGTTCACCCGAACCATTTCCTATTCTTACATCTCCTAAGCTAAGAGAGATGCAAGAACTGGTTTCACACGCATCATCTTCTGCGCGCGAAATGGCGGGTCCTTCCAATGCCGGACCTTCGAATCCAGGGCCTATTGAAATTACCGTCTCTACTATTTCTCAGGATCTCATATGGGAAAAACTTGTTGAAAAGAATTTGAGCTTAGAGTCATCCCTCCGTAATAGGATTCTAGGCTTGAAGCAGAGTCCCTTTCTTCTGGATAAGACGGTGGATCAGTATTGGTCTGACATCAAAATCGAACTTGATGAGGCTCCCTCTCAGAGGGAGTATAATCGATTGATCGATTTTGAGAATAGGGATCTCCTGATCCGGGAGCTGAAACAGGAGTCGTTATCCCTTTTTAAAAAGACGGTAGCAGAGTCTCCCGCCTTGCGAGAAAATGCTCCCTACAATCCTGAGGAATGCCTCATAGACTTCTTGAACGAGAAGGAGGACTTCAACGAGAATGAGACCTCTTTCACTCACTTAGTGGACGACCCAGAGGAAAAAGAAAAGAGGCTCCTAGAATTTTTAAATAAAGTTATTCAGGATTTCCGAAGACATGGGAAAAACTCCGCCTATATAAAGGAAATACTTGATAAAAGGCTACCTTGGGAAAAGTGAAGTCCTCCCCCGGGGAAAGATTGCGAAGTTCACTAAACAAGTGAGTATTACACAAAGAATTTACCTGAGTGCTTAGGACTAAGAAGATAGAAAGGGCTTTTCTCGTATGTGGGACTCTCTATCTTCTTGGGTAGATAATCGATCGTCTTTCATTTGGATAGTGAGTTGTTTTTATAATAAGTCAAGTCAAGAATCATAATCGAACTGGAGGAGCTTGCCAGGATGGCTTGGTAAGCAAGCAAGCTGTTATGTAGGCGCCAACTCCCAGTTCTTTCTCTTCTTTCTTTTTTATCATCAAAAGAAGATTGCTGGAAGAATAGAGATCCGGTCTTTCGTTCGCAACAAGGTAGCCATAGGGAGAACCTGTGGCTGGATTGAATCCTTCTCAGGAAGAGCAGCTGCTAAATCAGCCAATGGAGTGCAACGTGACCGGGTCATTCTGTCGGTTTTAAGACCCCGGCAAAAAGTCCTGTTCAGAGATTGCGTTAGTGAGCTGGTGAGTTTGAGTTGTCTAGTTCTCTTTCTGTTAGTGGGACTTGCGCGTCCCATGGCTTCTAGAGGGACCAGTGGCATTCGTGTACCTAATTGCTAGAGGACTTGCTAGACTTTGTTGGCGTTCAGTGAACCGATCCAGCCTTTGTTTGAGCCGGTGGGTTGTGATTGAGCTTAACTTGGCAGATCTCGCACCGTAATGCAAGTGCTTATTTACCAAAGATTGTTGGTATGGCAGCTGCTACCAAAAGCACAGGTAGAAACCTATGAGCTCTACTAGCTCTCCGACTCTATAAACTGATTTACCTTTCCCGCCGTTTCGCCCCTTTCTAACACCCATAGTTCGGAACCTCCCTCTCATATTCACAGTCTGAAGCACAAGCCTTTCACTGAGATCACTTCTTGTGTAAGAGACTAGACACACCCAGCTATTTTTATACTAGAGAGCTCCTCCTTTACTAAGCTAAGGCTGAACTGACTGAGATCACTGACCGGTAGCAGCTAACTCAATGGCAAGCTATCTTCCCCTCTAATAGCACTCTCTGTATACAGGACTTAGAAGCATTAAGGGTAGGCCTGTCAATAGACTCTCTTTCTCTCAGCAGAAGCACTGGAGACTTGACTCAATCACATACTAGGGATCCCCTCTTTCTAAGCTTGGCAGTGTCTCTTCTATAGAGCGGGGTAGCTGGGTAGCTGGGTAGAAGGAATGTACCGACTCTCCTCACTTCCTCTTCTCCTTCTCTTCTTTCTCTCCCTGCCGAGCTTGCTGGAGTGCCATTGCCAAGATCTAGTGTAATTCCTTTTCCCCGGGAGCCAGTCGCACTAATGCTAGTATCAATAGGAAGATCTTTATTGCTTAGGAGATTTCTTGTTTTATCCCCTGTAGTGTAAAAGTATTTGGCATAAAGAGCCCTCAATAACTTGCTTGTCCTGTACGCAATAACTGAGGGAGTTTCAACTCGGCCTTCTACTAAGAGTGTTGCACAAATTCCCTTTCTTATCCCTTCTAGTTTAAGCCTTTCCTTCCTATGTAACCAAGTCCTCCTATGAACCTATCCCCGCCTAAAGGATAGGATAGATTACAACTAGAAAGTAAAGGCCAAGCTCTTAGCTTTCATCGTGAGTGAGAGAGGAATTGAGGCTGATTCAACTCAAGCAGCTTGCACATGATTGTCTTGTGTAGTGTGTGATATCTTTCCTTTGTTAAGTGGAAGTGGGAATTATATAAGATCTATTATCCATCCCTTTCTTGGGCACAGTCAAAGACCTTGCAACTAAGGGCCGATGCCTTCAAGCTCACCTAACTTGGTTCTAGTGTTGTGACTGGCACTCTACCAAATCCATCAATTCTTGGATTGGTTGCTTCTGAGAGAGCTGCTCTTCCGACTGCTCGTATTCATCCCGGGCAATCAGCCCCTTGCTTTCATTTGAATATTGGCCCTCGCGCATCACGGCTAGATTTGAGTCACTCATAGCTAGGGCTTTCTATTTCATCAGGACGGCTTCTCCTCTACTGAGCTCATCGCCCCTTTCTATCAGCTTACCTGTCTGATGAGGTTTTACCTCACCCTATCTCGCTTACTCGTTGTGGTTTACCACGGAATAAACCTGCTTTTCATCGTAAGATGATGAGGGCAGGAGTTGCTAGTGAGTCCATACGTCTTTTGCCCTGGCATTTCGAAACGGCTTTTGCTATGGAATTGAGAAGATCGGCTCAAGATCACGCTGAACAGCAAAGGAATCACAGCAATCAAGCCTGCTTCTTTTTGAGTTATCCAATTAATTAAACCAAGCGGGACAAAAGCAAAGAGCTAGTATGAGTCTCCTGCTCTTAAAAGGTGTGGATTAGCTGCTCCGACCTTGAATCGGCTGGTTAACGATGCTAGTAACTCAAATCTAGGACTAGGAAGAAGAGCCAGGAAGAGACCTCTTTCTTGTTCTGTTGTTCGAGGAATTGCTTCAAGGGAAGGAATTGCTTCAAGTAAAGTAAATGAGTTAGGAAACCGAGTGCCATCCGAGAGTCTGATTAGTCTTCGTGGTAGCGCTTCTTTTCTTTGCTATTGAATCTGCTATTGAAGGAGTAAGCAGCGCCCTTAGCATGCTTTTGCCCAGGAGTGGGTGCTGACATCCTTTAGCCTTATCCGCTCTTGGTGGTTTAGTTAGGGCAGTTTCTTACTTAGAGGTTTACTTTATTCTTGACTGCTTTCCTGCTATAAAAGTGGATTACCCTTGGTAACCTTTGAAATGCTTTAACTGCAAAGAATTGGGGCATTCAACTGTCAAGTGCCCGAATCATACCCAAACCCTTACTCAACCTCTGAACTAGAAGAAGGAAAGAAATCGATTCACTTCGCCAGCCTTTCACTCCTCTTTCTTGGATCGTTGTTTGCGAAAGACCGAGGTCATGACTTCTGCCTGTGCCTCTCGCTTTCATTCACAGGTTAGCCGAAGTCCTTTGAAGGTCTGCTTGCACGGTGATAGTGATTCGATCTTCCCTGCCTTCCTTCGTAGTGCTTGCGAGATGGACTCTTTCATCGGAGGGTGCTATTTCACCCATTGGTCTTGAGAAATCCTACTTCACCTACCTTTGGTACTCAGATCTCAAGAGAAGTCTTGACCGGACTACCGGACTTCCGGTCAGTGCTGCTAGACCTCTAAGCAAGTGTTGCTAGACTTTCTAGGCGGTTGTTGCTGCTCTTACAACTGCTAGGCAAGTTACATGAGTGAGGACGAACGAATGGAACGAATACGGTGAGATACGATTTCTAATCTCTTGTAGTTAGGCAAGTGGAGGACAGTGATCTTCCAAATGATCACTGGCCGGAACGATCTATGATAGCTATTAACTAGTGCCATGGAGTCAGTCAGTCTAAACTCTATAGCTCAACAGTCTAGTGCAGCTAATGTACGAAGGAAGCAAGAAGTAAGCTAACAAGTATGAGAATCTCCACTTTCATATCAGGCTTGCACTGGAATTCACTTTCAGGAATCCTTGCTCCTGGCTCATATTCACATAGGACACTCATAAAAGACGTTCAACTCCCTCAAACACGTGTAATTGAGAGAGTCAGAATATCAGTGCCTTGGGTAAATGTCTACCTTCGGCAGAATCTTACCGAACTACTTTCAAACCTGTCCTCTTCGCTTCCCAAGAGATTAGATTTAGGTAAAAGGGGCTTGTCGGCCACCGCTTGCTGACGACAGAACGCATCGTCAATAAAAGAAAAGGGTCCTCGCGTTGGACTTAGTTGGAACGGTAGGGGTTCGGCATGCCCCTTGCTTGCGAACAGGGTGCTGGAGGTCCCATTCCTCACGTTTACCGTTGTCCCCAGACTTCACTCTTTCAACACTTGTATACTTTACTCAGGCATGCCCCCTGTCGCTGTCTCCTGTGATCCACCGATTCACTGGGGTCCCTCTCTCTTAAAGCTCTATCAGACTTCCCCTTGCCGGTCTTGTCTCAGCAGAGTGCGTGGATGGGAAGCCGGGGACGGTGCCCCTTCCTCTGTAGGTACTACGGCCTAGCCCAAACTTTTAGACTGATTTGGGCTAAGCAAGTTTATACGCCTTCGCAGCCCCTACTTCAATTAAGGCAAGCTTTCCTTTATTAGTAAAGGGGTCTAGTGCATGGAGATTGACCCAGCTCTTAGCCTGAGCTTGCTGGCTAGCTCTATTGGGTTGGTGTTGGGTTAGCCCTTCGCCCGTAGTTTCTTTCCTCTCCTTCTCTTTCTGGGTTCGCTTCTCTCATCTCTAGTTTTTCGTCTACTTCTTTCATCTAAAAAATCATATACATATTCTTTCTAATAAGAGAAAGCATAGATCTTTAATAAGTTGGCTACGATTAGTCACTTCGGAAGCCGTTAACCAAAGCACCGGCTTTTGACTGTCCTTCTAAGGGAAGGAGTAGGAGGCTCAACTATGGTCTAAGCTACTAGAGTGAACGGCACATTTCGGCTTAAGTAGTTGTTTCATTCCTTGGTACCACAATCTAAGTTGCTTCCTAAGGCCGCTATCTAGCCTTCAAAGATGACTTTTGAAGTTTGCCAGCTTGAGTGTTATGCTTAAGGAGCTTAGCTTGCCTAAGAGCTTATTAGAAGGAGTCAAAACTAGCTCGACAGCTAGGTGCTTTCTGGAACTCGGCTAGGAGCTTGCCTAAGAGTGGTTAAAGTGTTATGCCTAGCTCGACTGAAAGGGCTTACCAACAGACCTGCTACCTTCCCCCTTCTAAAGTCTTGAGCTTGAGATTGAATTCTTCCTAACAGACGGCTGTCTTTCATAAGAACTGCAAACCCGCCAGGAAAGTCTTTACAGGAAGTGATCGAATCAGTACGCCTTGCCCTAATGAATGTCTGTTGGAGATAGAGGTATGGCGAAGAGCTTTAGAACTTTTCTTATTGGATTGAGAGTGCCCGTTATCTGCCTTAGCCGCAGGAAGAATTAAGAGAGGAGAGGATAGGACCGGTATTAGCAGAATAGATGGCTTCCTAAGAATCCATCTGATGGTATTTAGTAAAGACTTGAATAGATGCCTTCCTTCATAAGAACAGGTAACCTGGTAGGTGAGTCACTCTCCGCTAACCTGGTAGGTGGGACTTGCTCTACTTTGACTTCTCTATTTCATAACACTAGCCAACCAGCGTACCTGGAAGGAGCTGACACTCGTCGAGAGGAGAAAGGGCAGGTTTTTGATCTAGTCTGATGCTTACAGGACATAGAATCACGTTTCCGGATGAGTGAAGTTCTTGTTCATTTCTCTTTCTAAAAGGGAGTCTCAATGAGACCTAAGAAAGGTAATGAGTCTGAATGCCTTCATTGTATTGTTGCTGGCTACCTTTCACTTAGAAGCAATAATAGGAAGTCCAAGGCTGCCTTATCTTATGGGCAATGCCCCCTTTGCCGTAAAGAGTAGCCATATCCAGTGCGATCTCCTCATACTCAGGCGTCGCCTCAAATCCCATTTATAAACTCTACAACCGCTCCGGTCACACTGCACCACCCTTAACAGCTTTAACGGGCCTTTAGGCTAAGGATAGATTGCCTGATAGACGAATTCGTCGACCGCCAATGCTCTAATAAGCTGTCTTTCTCCCAGGGCTTCTCCGCTAACAACCAGTCCAGCAACCCGACCGGTAGGACAAGAAGAGCTTCCCTTCCTAGTCCTAGATCCGAGTTACTAGCTTTCTAGACCGACGGTTGTAGGCCTCCCTCAGGTCGGCTTTAGTTGAGCTCCCCAACTCGCTCGACGGTACGACCTCTCCGACTAATAGACTTGATACCGTTCCGTTCCGCTCATGCTCCTTGAGAGGAAAGAAATAGCTCGACTGTTAAGGAGAGGAAGCACTCCCTCCACTACCCCGCAAATCTAATGATGGACATGCAAGCAGTCCCGCTTATGTGAAGGCTTAGCCAAGTTTGAAGCCTCTCGAATGACTCAGCTAGTTTACTAGACCCTCTATCCGACCCCCTATCAAGTAAGGAGAGCTAGGTTGTATGACTTCCTGCCGGTCTTTGAAGCTATTAACTAATCTCTAGGGCAAGTAGGACTAGTCTTTATGGCCCTATTGATTTAGGAGTTGTTGCAACACTGGTTGTTGACGGTTGTTAGCGAGGTACGAGCAGGAGAGTGGCTAATGTCCCTCAGCCCTTGAAAGCCATTAACTAACCTTAAGAGCAATTAGGGCTGGTCTCTCTCTTGGGTTAGCCCGCTTCTCTCTTTGCCGGAGGAGGGAGACGACTCTGCTAATTCTTTCTCAGTATGCTTAGGAAGCAAGGTTTTTAGGGCCTGGAAGTGAGCCGGAGTTCGTAGGCTAAGTGAACGGGGAGCAACGGCTGATCGAAAAGCGAAGATAGGCGCATAGTTCAGTGATCTACAAGAGTGGTAGAGGTCCCGATCAGGTTGTTTTAACAAGCTAGTTAGGCCAGATAGGCTAAACTAGTAGTTCGTAGTTCCCCAGGGAAGATGGCTTTAGCTGGGTCTTGCTATTCCTGATGATCAGGTTAGGCAAGCTAATCACGCCTGCTGCGTCAAACCTTCATTGAATGGGAATGAAAATTCGACGGCATCTAACTACCTAAACCTAAGG